AAAATTACAATCCCCACCACGTAATAGTGCACCTACACGTCTTCATCGACGTTGTTTTTCGACCGGAAGACCGAGAGCTAACTATCGAGACTTTGGGTTATCCGGGCACATACTTCGTGAAATGGTTCATGCATGTTTGTTACCGGGTGCAACAAGATCAAGTTGGTAAGGATCAAACTATACCTTCCTCTTTCTATTGATCTCTATGATCATCGATCATAGAGAGCCCCCTTTACCATTCTGTATAAATGGGATATTCTATTTGTATAGATATGGTAGAGGGGCACATCCAATCCTCGGTTGTCCATTAGTTCCCATCTCTTCTCTTCAACGCGGGGTAGAGCAGCTTGGTAGCTCGCAAGGCTCATAACCTTGAGGTCACGGGTTCAAATCCTGTCTCCGCAATGTAATATCGATCATTTTTTGTCAAAAAAATGTAGGTCTGACTCTGTTAATGTTAACTAGCCTAATTATTATTTAATTTAAATTAAATTATTATTTTTAATTAATTATTATTTATCTTTTTGGATCGGAGGAAAAGAAGTAGGAAGAGAAGATAGAACCACTACACTATCGTAGTAAATTCTACCGAATCATTTATCCTATTCCATTAATTCACTATAGGCGGATAGCGGGAATCGAACCCGCATCTTCTCCTTGGCAAAGAGAAATTTTACCATTCGACCATATCCGCGTTTTTTCGTTCCTGATAAGCCCGCATATGTCTCCACATATATGATATCAGCGTGTCTGGATCATTATTGTGCGGGGACGGATACTATAGAACGATTCCAATTGTCTAAATTGTCTAATTAATATATATACATATACACAATATAAAATTATATACAATAACAATATAAAATAGATTCTATGTTATTATAACATATAACATAGAATATAACAATAAAATTATTTTTTATTCAAGAAGTTGGACTTTGACCCCCCAATTTTTTTATTTATTTTCCTTTTCGGGATTCATTTTAATTTTATATTATATTTATTATTATGTTATGTTATGGAATTTTAATGCGTGTCACAACCCGAAGGGATTCTAGGGGGTCATTTCTTTTTTGATCTATAAAATAAAATACTGAATTGGTTCAAGAGATGAGAGAATTAAGGATAGCTACTAGAAAGACTAATCCAATCCATAATGATGTACCGGAAAATACAACATTTTTGTTACTTGACCAACCGTCAGAAGAAGCAAATACAACAGGTACACTAATCAATAAGATTGATGAAGTAGCAATTAATGCAAAAACAGCCAATTGAAAAGCAATAGTCATACTTCTAATCCTCCAAGCTACCAATAAATAAACTATACCATTTGATCCCTTTCTCATCAAAAAAAAAAAATTGTATTGTAATAGTAATAAATAAAAAAAAATGCATCATAGAGGGATTTGACCATGAACCCATTGATCCTGTAGGACTTAGTACCACTTTATTCGGACATGGAGTTGAGGCCGTTTTTATTTACTTCGCAAACGTACATGCCGGCTCATGCATCTATATATACAATAGGAAAAGAAAATATATAATATATATATAATATATATATTCACAACCCGGTTGTTTCTACCTACGGATAATGGTGGTATCAACTCATACGACCATGTTCTATTCTGGAGAATACAAATAAAATAAAATGGAGATTGTTTTTCGGAGAGATGGCTGAGTGGTTGATAGCTCTGGTCTTGAAAACCGGTATAGTTCTTTATTCAGAACTATCGAGGGTTCGAATCCCTCTCTCTCCTTTTACTCGTTGAATCTATTTCTTTATTTGTTATTGGTTTCTCCCGGCTCGGCTAGCCTTCCTAGCCGAGCCAAAAAACAATAGATATAACTGAGTTAAAAAAAGTAAGACTTTGAAGTATCAGTTGATCCCAATTCTAATAGTATGATGGAACCAAATGGATTCCTACTTCAGGCATTTGATCTTATGTCTCAGTTAAGAGGGGTCATGAAAAGAACAGGTTCCAAATCACGATCAATTCCTTTTTCAAATCCTGCTGCAGCTGCACGGGCCCTTCCCGCATGCCACAAATGACCTACGAATAGGAAGAATCCTAGAACAAAATGAGAGGTAGCTAACCAACTTCTAGGAGAAACGTAATTGACTGCATTGATCTCGGTAGCTACACCACCCACTGAATTTAAAGAACCTAAAGGAGCATGAGTCATATATTCCGCGGAACGACGTTCTTGCCAAGGTTGTATGTCTTTTTTCAGCCTACTCAAGTCCAAACCATTTGGACCCCTTAAAGGTTCCAACCAGGGAGCACGGAGATCCCAAAAACGCATAGTTTCTCCTCCAAAAATGACCTCTCCAGTCGGGGAACGCATTAGATATTTGCCTAAACCAGTGGGTCCTTGAGCGGATCCCACGTTAGCCCCAAGACGTTGGTCTCTAACTAGAAAAGTGAATGCTTGAGCTTGAGAAGCTTCTGGCCCAGTGGGCCCGTAAAACTCACTAGGGTAAGCAGTATTGTTG